CAAAAACAACAAAAACTAGAGCAAACATATAATAACGGATTCGAAATTGTAACCAAGCATCGCCCATTGGTTCTATACCCGATTCATAACTAGAAAGCTTCTCTGGTCCTTTCCTAATCGGGGCTAAAACCGCGGAAATAAGAAATGCAAAAATAGGAATAACGTTTGATATTATTAGAAATGCCCAGAAAATATCATATTTGTAAAGCAGAAACATAGACGAACTCCTTTGAATGTCGAAAATATACCGAATTCCTCGATTAGAATTGGAATTCATTGTCAAGTCATCGGTAACAGGTTAGTCAAAACCAAAATGCATTTTGGTCGAACCACACAGTTTCACTTGTTTGCTGTGATGTCTCGTTTCTCGATTGTACTCCTATTTTCATTACACTTCCTTCGATTTTATTTCAGTATAGTATAAATCTCTTATACAAACAAAACAAATAAAACAAATAAAACTCTCTTGCTTTAACCTCGCTTCGGGCTTTTAGAAAAAAAAAATGAAAAATAGAATTCTCATTTTGATTTCGAATTTTGAAATTTTTAATATTCGAATTCGAAATTCAATTGATTTTCGATTCGATTTTCTATATATATTTTGTTTTCTGTTTATGAAAAGATCTTCGTTTTTCAAACGCGGACGTGTCGACAAATACAGTAATCCGCTCCTATATCCATGTGACTTACTATTCGGTTTGAGTGGGGTTAGGTCGGAGTTTTCATTTTTAACCGGATTCATGTCATGATTTTGCCTCCTTTACTGTCCACAATCAAAGAGTTAGTGAGACTTCTTTTCCTTGGTATACCCACTCATTTTTGGTGAATTTTTGGAGGCAAAATCATATGGAATTCACATACGAAAAAAATGAATTACTAAAAAAAATGGGTTTCTTTATCCGAGATTCGAAAAAAAAAAAAAAAATAATAACGATTGAAATGGGCTTTTGTTTTCCGTTTTATGTTCTGCTCTGAACGAGCCCCCCATAAGCAAGCTTATGGGAATGATTTTATTTCGATGAACCAAGCAACCACGAGCGACCGGTTACAAACAACAAAAAATACAGTAATTGAGTAAATGAAAACTATAGAACTTTTTGTATTTCAATTTTGATTATTATATTATTATAGGGCTATACGGACTCGAACCGTAGACCTTCTCGGTAAAAGAGATCGAACTTATTCTTATCAAAATGATTCGAACTCTTTCAAAGACCCAACATGCATTTTTTTTTTTTGCATTGGGCTCTTTCATTAACTGCTAGAAATATCAGTTAGTCTACCATATTTTTTTTCTTGACAGAAAAATAAGGAAATGGCTCCACGTGCTCGGATTCATTATTTGGATTGTGATATAGGAGCACTACCAAAGTGTTTCAAAGAAAGGTTATCTTGACGTAGGTTTGCTTCTGGCCTAGATTAACCTAAGTTAAATGGAGTCTCTATCATCCTGATTAAAGAATCAAATATGAAACTTCATACGCCTTAAGGTTCATAGGACAAAAAGAGAAATTTTGAGGTCCTTATACTCATTATGCCTAGCATTGAATAGACTAGGTATTCACCTTATCAATATCTCAAATCAATGATGGATTCCATTTGGTTCCTAAATGGGAACCTGAATCGAACCGAACCATTTGTCAGGCTATTGTTCTCTTGTTTTGTTCCCTAAAAATCCTGGAGTCAGACATTGATTTCTCAAAAAGATCAATTCTTTGATTGCATGATGGACTCTTCTGAAAAACATTGGCGCACGTGTAAACGAGGTGCTCTACCTAACTGAGCTATAGCCCTTGTGCTTGTGATACATATTTTATCATATTATGGAGATAATTTCTTGTCAAGATGAATATTCCATGATCCAACATCGTATCTCTTTGATCTTTTTGATTGGTATTGCTTCGAAGTCTTATTGCATTTATAATCCATCAATGGGAGGGGTCCTTTTTTTTCTCCTTATAATCATAAATGACCTACTTAACTCAGTGGTTAGAGTATTGCTTTCATACGGCGGGAGTCATTGGTTCAAATCCAATAGTAGGTAGAACTTATTAGATACCATGGTCAATGGTATCTAATAAGTTTTTCTACTTACTGATTTTGTATCTTTTCTATCCTATTCGATTTGATTTTCGAATTGAAACTCAAACTTTTTTCCTTACATCAGAATCCGATTCCACTTGATTGTATTTGATTGGATTCAATCGGAAGAATCCATATGTGTATAAACAAAAATTCTTTGGATTAGGATTATTCGATTCGGGCGCACCGACTAGTTACGAAATCACATTGAGAACCTCTACTCGTGTCCTAGCTCGTCTGAGAGCTAGATTTGCCTCAATTGTTTGTCTCTTACTTTCAGCTTTCCTCAAGCCGGCTTCCGCTATTTCAAGAGTTTGCTGAGCTTCTTGGGGATCAATGTCACTACTCTTCTCCGCATCATTTACTAAAACGGTGATCTCATTATTACCTATTCTAGCAAAACCGCCCATCAGAGCCA